TAACTTCTATTCGCACAGATTGAATATCTTTTATAAGAAATCGTAGGAAGACACGACGATTTTTTCCGGGAAATCCCCAACGAAAAATACACACTATTCCTTCTTTTCTATCGAATCGATCATAACCACTACCTACATTCCACGAAATTGTACACCATAAGTAGGCGCTAATAAAAAGACCCGCGAACCCATAAAAAGACATTACAAGCCCTTGTGGAAAAAAAATGATTTGTTGAGACGGAAATAAAGATATCAAATTTTTACCAAGATAACTGGAAGTTCCAACCAATAAGAAGCCTGATGAACCTAAAAAAAGGATAATGGCCCAGGAAAAATTACTTATTTTTCGAGACCCCCTTATAAGTTCTATCCATATATGTTCTGATCGCCAACTCATACTTGATCTGATTTCATTTTATTGGAATTGAGAGCATAGCCCAATGAATTTGACTTTACTGTATTTTGTTTCCGAAATAACTCTCATCAACTAGCACTATTTTGATGTGAACCCTTAGGAATAATTCATAAAATGGGTTAGATGGAAAAATGCCTCTTCACTTTATGGCCCTACTAAGGATATCGGCATACATATTAATACATAGACTTTCCATTTCCGACATCCGCCAATCATTATTCTAGTTGAAAATAGCTAGAATAAATTTACCCATATATCATTTTCTGTATGTATAAGAACTCTTTGATTTATGTATGTTCTATTTCTGTTAAGCAGAAACCCCATGTTATACCATACTCAAATAAATATCTATTTATTTAAATATCTATTTATTTATTTTATCTAAGTTAAAAAAAAAATAAGATAATGAGATTTAGTTCTATCAGAGATCTAAACAATCTTGTTTTTTTGAACATAAAGAAATAAAGAAGCCATTGCAATTGCCGGAAATACTAGGCCCACTAAAGGCACAAAAATAGAGGGAAAGTTGAAAGTTATCATAGAATGAATACCTCGATTTAATTTACTATTTGTACCTGTTATTATTATGTTATTATTATATTGTTTCTATTGTTATAAAGATATCTTGTAATAATTTTCATTAGAAAATGAAAATTCCTTATTAATGATTAATGCGATTCTAATTACTATTTTTGTAATTCTGAAACTTTCATTTTAAGTAATTATAGATCGAAGTATATATCTAAATGAGTATATATAATAAGTGCAAGGAATGTAGAACTAAATAAATGGACTTATTCATCTTTCGACACGAAGGATATGTATGAAAATTTAGTTTATTATTTATTCTTCTTCGTTTGTTCTTGTCTTCTACTTCTAATTTAATAAAGAAAAGGTTTTTTACAAATTACTGAAAGATTTCTAGACTTCTTAGTCAAAATTCAAATATAGAAAATATATAATTGTGTATTTTTCTATATTTGAATTTATTATATAATACATACGTAAGAAGAACTTCGCCTAATTTCACAAAAGCAAGAATTCATTCTTTTATAGAGGCTTGCTGATTCGTAATCATGAATATTAGTAAAAAAAAAAGAAAAATTATATGCAACTGGTGATTCTTTTTAGAATTCGATCTTATAGATCTTAAGTCACCAAAAAAAATCTGTTCTTCTTATTTTTATTTTGATTCCGATAAGCTAACTACGCGTTTACTACAAAAAACGAATTAAACGGAATAGTCTTTTAATTTTGATTCAAAGGAAAGAAAGCGTGGAGTTGAAATAACTCACTCAGAACGCTTTTTAAAGGATTACGTGGTACAATTAGATCGAATAAGCCCTTCTGGAATAAATATTCAGCCGCTTGTGACCCTTCGGGTACTGTTTTATTCAATGTTTGTTCAATTACTCTTTTACCCGCAAATGCAATGTAGGCATTGGGTTCGGCAATAATGATATCCCCCAACATACCAAAACTAGCTGTCACCCCACCCGTAGTGGGAGATGTAAGAATGGGTACATAAAATAGTTTTTTATTTGATTGATAATCGTATAAAGCAGAAGATATTTTAGCCATTTGCATCAAGCTCAAACTTCCTTCTTGCATACGTGCACCCCCAGAAGCACACACTATAACAAGAGGTATAAATTTTTTGGTAGCATATTCGACCAAACGGGTAATTTTCTCTCCGACTACAGATCCCATACTACCCCCCATAAACTGAAAATCCATAACCCCAATTGCGACGGGAATACCGTTTAGTTGGCCTATACCTGTTTGAACAGCCTCAGTTAACCCTGTCTTTCTTTGATAAGAATCAATACGATCTTTATACGGCTCCTCCTCCGAATGAAATTCTATGGGATCCAGAGATACCATGTCTTCATCCATAGGATCCCAAGTGCCTGGATCAATCAAAAGTTCGATTCTATCTGAACTACTCATTTTCAAATAATATCCACATTGTTCACAAATATTCATTTTTGACTTCAAAATTTTTTTATAATTTAATCCATAACACTTTTCGCATTGAACCCACAAATGCCTGTATTTTTGAGTTACATCGAGATTATTATAACT